ATTTCAATCTATTTATTCAATGAAAAATTGAAACATGAGAATTCTCTCTAGGGATATGTACATAAGAAAGAGACCCGTCTCGGTATCTGGGTAACAATTTGTGTTTTGGGGTTTACATATACACATATATGTTGTTATAATTGAAATTGAAAAGTATTTTTTATTGAAAAAAACGAGATTAGTCATAAATCGGTCATAAATAAATTTTCTTTTTCCATTCAAGGAAATTAAATTTTATCTCCGATAAAAATGGAAGAACCATTCACAAATTTCAATTTAAAGACCAATTTAAAGTAAATTGTTAATGGTTCCAATTTGCCCTGAATTTTTCAGTCTGTCGCCAGAATTTGACTCTCAATAGAAAAGAAACGAGAAGAGAAATCATTAAATGATGTATATTTTGAGATATAATAAATCGAAAAAAATAATAGAAACCAGATCCATAAAAAAAAAAAAGGAATTTGTTTTTAAGGATAAGTACAACGGGATTCAAGATAAAAAAAAGAGTTAGTATTAGAAATAGAATATGGATAATATTTTTATCCATTTTATTTTGGATCGAATTTGGCGGCATGGCCAAGTGGTAAGGCGGGGGACTGCAAATCCTTTATCCCCAGTTCAAATCCGGGTGTCGCCTGATCAACAAAAGATTTTTGATTTCTTATTCTGCCGATCTAATTTGATGAATTATTGCTCCGCAAGAAGCGGAGGCAAAGAACTAAGTGGACGTGTCAATACTTGATTTTTATAAACTATAGCATAGGTTTTAGAAAAGACTGTAACCTTTTTTCTTAAAATCTGAGTTTAGCCCAAACCAAATCGGCAGTAATAGGGATGAAGCAAAAACCTCAATTATTAATTTCATGATTGGTAATGATTGATTCTCACCATTTTTTTTTTAATACAAAAAAAATGGTGAGAATCAATTCCAGAATGGAATTAAGAACTAAGGTCGGAAATCTCGATATACAAAGATTCCTAAGAGGCACCCCATTTTTACTACTAGAATAGAAGAAAAGATTATACAAAAGACTAGCATATCAAAATCTCTTAAACAATTTTGAATTTTAAGTAGCGTCTCGTGACTCTGTTGGGTATTAAATTAGATTGGATACAATGATGGGAAAAAATTTTAGGGCTTGTGGAAAGGCGCGAAGATACTTTGTATTTAAACTCACGAAAGGCTATGAGTGCTCAGACATACAATCAGAATAGTTGGTCGACTCTTATAGTATAGAGTAAAGATAAAAATATAGAGTAAAGATAAAAATGAAAAAAAAAAAGAATATATGTATGTAGTAATAGTGGCAGTGGGTTCTACCGATTCTTTCATAGAAAGACAGTAAGCTTAGATCAAATAGAAAATAGAGGTATCTGATATATAGTTGTCTATAGAAAAGGCGCGTGTATCATCTTGTACTTAATACTTCCTGATTCTACCGGAAATTCAAAAATATTGAAACTTATTGCAAATGTATTCATTGAATTGATTTGGTTCATCAATAGTCTTAAGTCAGAATCCTATTTTGACTATGTGCCATTGATTCCACTATGATTATTAAATAATAATAGAATAATTCCTTCATAGAAATAGGGGACATAATTCACATGGATATAGTAAGTCTTGCTTGGGCTGCTTTAATGGTCGTCTTTACATTTTCCCTTTCACTTGTAGTATGGGGAAGGAGTGGACTCTAGTGCTGTGGACACTACAAATACTAAATGGAGTAATCGATTGCTCAATCGAACTGTATCAATTCTTTATTGATCGTTTTGCGAAGCCTTACCTTTAAAAAAGTATTCAAAATTGTACTGGAATAGAGTAATAAATCATTATCATAATTGTATTTTGAAACTAAAATCTACGCATAATAGGAGATTCTTTCCAACCTAATTTTGACTAAATAGTCTATATTTTTTTCTAAAAGAAAAGCCATTCTGTTATTATGACACTATATATTTTCTTTCCATTGTAAGCGAAACGATTAGTGATTGTCCAAAGAGGTCCTACACATAATAAAATTAGATCTTTCTTCCGTTAGGCTATTTACATATCACACATTTCACATTTGTTTTAAACTTCTAGAAATTATACTTTTTTGACTCATCTCATGTTTTGTTTAAACATGAAAAACGGCCAGGTTTACTCTAACCTCTTTTCCAAATCCGAAGAAGTTATCATATAACTCCGCGGATCATCCATTAATTGTTCAATCAATGACTTCTTGAGATGAAAAAAAAGAAATAGAATGAAAGTTTTATCTTATCTATATGTACATCTAAAATATACATATTGTAATTTTATCTATATGAAGCCTATATTAATATTAGTATACAATACTAGCTAGTGTGGTAGAAAGAACTATAATATATAGTTCTTTCTACCACACTAGCTTAGATACTTAATAAACTACTTCTGTTCTGATTCCAGCTCAGCGCAATCATTTCATTTAAGACTTAGAGTTTTAATTCTTTTCTTTCATTTCTTGAATCATTGAATTGAACTGCTAAGAACTGATAATTCAAGTTTCATTCAAATTAATCATTTTGGCTAACTGTTTTTACATAGATGATAAGTAAAAAAGCAGTAGGAATTAGAATGAACAGTGCAGTAGCAATAAGTGCGAGAATATTGACTTCCATAATCTAATCTTTTTTTTTTCGCAATAACTTAACTCGGGATCTAATCCCATAGAGATGATAAATTTTATTCCTGTAAATTCAATGGGATGAATTGTATCTTGATGATACTGAATCAGATCAATATTATGAATAAAAATTTCTGATCTATCAAATCAATTTCTCGTTGAGAATTGAATAGTATAACATAGGGAGATCTTTTATCCATACAAAAAACCATTTTTGATTAGATCAGAAATACCTATCATTAGGTTTTCATCCTTTTTCCACTTGTTCCTTTCTATAACCTATCATCTTATCTTCCTTATACAATTCTTCTACTTATACATATACATAGAATTTTGTATATAGAATTATAAGGTATTATATAACCGGTATTCTCTAGGGCATACAGAGAGCCAAACAGTATAAGTATAAGTGAGATGTAAAAAAGGTAAGGTTAAGTCTAAAAAATCGACTATTCAAGCTTTACCTTTACTAAGAAAAGAAAACTAAGAATAAGAAAAGAAAGGAGCCTTGCTTCGTTTTGTTGGTCTTTTATTTTATATTATTAGTATACTCTTTCTTGGATTGGAGTTGGAACGTATACATCAAAAATTAAATATAAAATTGGAATGAGAATAAAATAAATTGTTTCAAATCAGTAGTCATAATTGAGGCTAAAAAAAAAAATTCGATTTAGAAAAGGTGTGCTTTAACCTGAAAAGTACTTCGCCGTAGAGTTCAATTCTATTAAGATTAAGTTCATTGTGTATCATATAATAAACAAAGATATTTTTTGTCTGTACCCCCCCAAAAATATGGGCACTCTATTCCATTTCATTGATCAAGAGCAGAATGATTGAAAAAAAAAGAGTATTGGTATGGTATCTTTTAAACTTTAAATACTGAATATAGCAATAGTACCAATTGTACTAAATCTACATATGTTTTTCCTTATCAATTAGTACTAGGGGAAGAAAAGGAACTTCCCATATTTATCTGATGAGACATGCGAAACAAAAGAAATAATCTCCACGACGGGAATTTGTTTAATTCTATTTTGCTCCTCGTCTTCCCTTTCGCAAAAATTGAGAAATTCATTTCTCAATTCATTAGATCCTAGTTCGGGACTGACGGGGCTCGAACCCGCAGCTTCCGCCTTGACAGGGCGGTGCTCTGACCAATTGAACTACAATCCCGGCGAGGTGTATAGCATACATATACTTAGGGTTTCATAAGAATATTCTACTCGTCATGTTGGAACGTAACAGATATGCGAATGCTATATTGATATCATATCCACATAAACACGGGCTTTAGTGAGAGTGAGACGGATTATTAGTAACTACGGATTATTAGTAACTAGTGATTTTTTATTTTATTGTTAAATATAAATAATCAATCTTTCAATGAGATGAGAAAAAAAAATAGATAGAGAAAAATTTTTCTTTATTTCTCTACGAAGCAGGCATTACCCTTTCTTTTCTGTAGGATAAATTCATTATATCCTACTCATGGGGCGGTGAATTCTTGGGCCGAGCTGGATTTGAACCAGCGTAGACAGTCGTCAACGAATTTACAGTCCGTCCCCATTAACCGCTCGGGCATCGACCCAGGAAGAATTCTTTCTATGCTTATTGATAATCCATGATCAACTTCCTTTCGTAGTACCCTACCCCCAGGGGAAGTCGAATCCCCGCTGCCTCCTTGAAAGAGAGATGTCCTGAACCGCTAGACGATGGGGGCATATCCGCCCGACCGTCATCATACTATAATGATAGTATGAATAGTTTTTTGGAATTGTCAATATAATCTAATGGTATGGCTAGATTCGAATAGTCTTTTTATATTCTGATTCTATAGGATTTTAATTGAACGTTTTTTTTTTTTTCTTACATTTTTCTAGGTAAATCTAATTTATTTTTCCATTATTTCCGTTATGAGTCTACTGCATATATACATATATGTAGTAGACTCATAATGGAAAATGGCTAAGTCATGAATTGAACAGGCCCTTTTAACTCAGTGGTAGAGTAACGCCATGGTAAGGCGTAAGTCATCGGTTCAAATCCGATAAAGGGCTTTTTTCATGAAACTCGAGTCTTTGTCTTCGTTTTTCATCGGAGAATACAGATATTTTTGATAGTAAAAAAAGGCAAACACCATTGTAATATTTATAATATAAGTTGAACATTTAATCATTATTATACTGACTAATTGAACTTAGTGGGTGGGGTGTTCTACCCTGTAGTGACATAATAGTCCTATTATTATTTATTTAAATATTCCAGGAGACGTAACATAAATATTCTAGATATCCAACCCCTATTTATTAATCACAAACCAAAATATTCCTACTTCCCTATTGTTCCTACCAA